TGAGTATTTTTCTATTTTTTGTTTTGTTGGATTCCTATCTATTTCTTTTTCTTCTTCTTCATTACAGATTTTTGATCGTTATTTTGAGATCTTACATCTCTCGCGAAAGTCCGAGTAGGCGCAAATTCTCCCAATTTGTGACCTATCATAGAATCTGTTATATAAATAGGGAGATGTTCCTTTCCATTATGAATTCCCATTGTATGGCCAACCATTCGGGGGATAATGGTAGATGCCCGAGACCAAGTGACTATTATTTCTTTGCCCTTTTTGATTTTTTGTAGTTTTTCCGATAAATGCTTAGCTACAAATGTTTTTTTTTTTTCTACAATTATGATTTTGGTTGGATGTATCATAGATAGATTCCTCCTTTTTTTGATTTGACATCTTTAGTTCAAGATCGGCATTCTATGTCCAATATCTCGATCTAAGTATGGAGGTCAGAATAAATACAATAATGATGAATCCAAAATGATCAAATCCTTTAGCTAGATAGGGGGCGGACGTAGCCAAGTGGACCAAGGCAGCGGATTGTGAATCCACCATGCGCGGGTTCAATTCCCGTCGTTCGCCCATCACACTATTTCATCTTCATCTCTCGAATTCGCAAAATTCGATTCCTATTTACGGCGATGAAGAATCAAACTATCACTATATTTTTTCCTTTTCCTAGTTCGTCTTCCAAGCGCAGGATAACCCCAAGGAGTTGTGGGTTTTTTTCTACCAATTGAGGCTCTCCCTTCACCGCCCCCGTGGGGATGGTCCACAGGGTTCATAGCTAGTCCTCTTACTACAGGACGTTTACCTAGCCAACACCTCGATCCAGCTCTACCCAAATTTTTTAGGTTCACTCCAACATTACCCACTTGTCCGACTGTTGCTAAGCAGTTTTGGGATATCAAACGGATCTCCCCAGATGGTAATCTTAATGTGGCCGATTTACCCTCTTTTGCAATCACCCTCGCTACAGCACCTGCTGCTCTAGCTAATTGTCCACCCTTTCCATGTGTGAATTCTATATTATGTATGGCTGTGCCTAAGGGTATATTGGTTGAAGTAGATTCTTCTTTTTTATCAATCAAAACCCCTTCCCAAACTGTACAAGCTTCTTCCAAAGCATACGGCTTTCTAGATGTATATGATGATATATCAAAAAAATGGATCTTTTCATCGTATAATGAAGTATCACATGAGTGGAATCCAACGAATCACTCATGTTATGATCTTCTACATCCTAGGTCTCTCCGTTCCGTCATCTGGCTTATGTTCTTCATGTAGCATTCAGACCGAATGACTCTATGAAATTACGTCGATACTTTCACATATTATGGATAACGTAGGAGACATCCCTATCTTTCCCCCGGGGGATCTTTATTAGCACTGCTTCACTTTCAATTCGCCTCTGACCATCAAATGAAATGGGAATAACCCGTCCTCCTCGCTTTGAAACAAGGGGCGCTTCCGGTTCTGTGCGTGCTTCAAACAATTTTCTCCATATTACCATATCTCTAGAGTCAATAATTTTCTATGAGAAACTAATGAACTCAATCACTTGCTGCCGTTACTCAACAGTTTTCTGTTGAGGTCTATTCCATAGAGGTACTCTAATTGGATCAGTGATCGATTTCTAGGTTTCGTCGTAAACCTAATTGGTTACTTCCAATTACGTAAATCAATAGTTCAAACCGCACTCAAAGGTAGGGCATTTCCCATTGATATAGGAATTTCTGTACCAGAAACAATGGTATCTCCAATTATAGCCCCTCTGGGATGTAAAATATATCTCTTCTCACCATCCCCATAGTGTATAAGACAAATGTATGTATTTCGATTAGGGTCATATTCTATGGTTACGATTCTACCAGATATGTCTTTGTGATTCCGTCGAAAATCGATTTGACGGTATAGGCGCTTATGACCTCCCCCTCTATGCCTTACGGTAATGATTCCTCTGGCATTACGACCTTTACTACAACGATGCTGTCCATAGATCAAATTATTTCGTTTCACTTGATTGTCTACGGCTCCATTGCGTGTACTTGAGCTAGAAGTTTTGTATAAATGTATTGCCGTGTTATGAAGTATTTTTCTTTAAGTTCTTTTCTCTAGAATATCTAGAAGAGGTAGAATAGAATAACCGGGTGGAAGCGTAATGATCATACATCTGTAATGCATTGTATGTCCCATAATAGGTCCCATTCTTCTACCCTTTCAGTGGAGTCGATGACTATTCATAGCTAATACCTTAACACCAAAGAAGAGTTCGACCCAATACTGGATTTCTGGCTTAGTGGATACTGATTGGATATTCGAAGTATATTGATTCTTCCCCAATAACCGAAGACCTTTTCCTGTAACTATTGCATATTGGATTCCATCCATAAATCCATTTTCTTCCTTATGAGTTCAGTATCGATCAGAATTCTAGTTCTTACTGTTCCTATGTTATGGTATGAATATACTATATCAATTCGCCTTATGTATGTATGTATGGATGATGAGATTCCATTGATACAGAGCCAATTCCGATAGACTTATTGAACGTTCCCATTAGTGTGCATCCAGTAGGAATTGAACCTACGAATTTGCCAATTATGAGTTGGGCGCTTTAACCATTCAGCCATGGATGCTTAACATAAGAGGTATCCTCATAATCTCAAAAAGGTATAATCATAATCTATACATTGGATCAAGAACGGGGTCAGAGGGATCAAAAACTGCTGATTCGTATAAAGCCATCGAACCGGCCCAACCAGCAACTAGAGCTGTGTGCATTCTATGAACAGAAAGCAATCGACCGCGATCATTCAATACGACAGACAGTATGAATACGATACCAAGGCAAAGCCATGAAAATACCCCTTTATCAAAGAGAAATAGAGACTATGCCGCTTTCTTTTCTCGCATTCAATAAGAAGGCTCTATATTGTGTAGCTAAACTCTTTTTTCAGTAGATTCTGTATCAGAAAGCGTGAATATTGATTTCATTCCATTGAGAATAACAGAACAACTCTGTTCGTAAGAACAAAGAGAAGCAGATCTATTCTATACCCGATAAGTGCCAATACGCAATGGGAAGATTAGTTCTATCTCGGGGAATCAATCAATGGATATATAAACCAAATCCGGATTTGGAAAGAAGAAATCCAAGGATTCGAAAAAGAAATCCTGCAAATCAAAAAGAGTATGATAAAAATACATTCTATTCATGAAGAATGTCTCATTAACTAGATAAAGAAGGAGGGAAAAATCGACGAATTACAAAAAGAAGTTGAAGGATTTGAAAAAGAAATCCTGGAAATCGAAAGTAGATCTATTATAGATAGATTTTTATACCCTAAGATAGAAATAAACTAGGTTCGATCCTGTTCTATCCAGTATGAGAACTGGCAGCATGTTTCACGTTGAACACTAGGTTGAGGAAAAAAGAGATTATTCGTAATACCGAGAAGGTATTTTCGAATATATAAATAGTCCATTGTGCACCTAATGCTTATGTCATAATAGATCCGAACACTTGCCTCGGATCGACTTCAATATCATAATTGCTCTAGTGAATAACTCAAAAAAAAATAGATGGATGATAGATAGAAAAGGACTCATCATAAAGAAAATATCTATCTTTCAAAGGTTCATTAAAAACTTGACTCTTGGCAAGTCTCTTTGTATGTGTTGTCCGGAAAGAGGAGGACTTAATGACTATTATTCGTTCGCCGGAACCAGAAGTGAAAATTCTTGTGGATAGGGATCCTATAAAAACGTCTTTCGAGGAATGGGCCAGACCCGGCCATTTTTCAAGAACAATAGCTAAGGGCCCTGATACCACCACTTGGATCTGGAATCTACATGCTGATGCTCACGATTTCGATAGTCATACCAGTGATTTGGAGGAGATCTCCCGAAAAGTTTTTAGTGCTCATTTCGGTCAACTCTCCATTATCTTTCTTTGGTTGAGTGGCATGTACTTTCATGGTGCCCGTTTTTCCAATTATGAAGCATGGCTAAGTGATCCTACTCATATTGGACCAAGTGCCCAGGTAGTTTGGCCAATAGTAGGTCAAGAAATATTGAATGGTGATGTGGGAGGGGGTTTCCGAGGAATACAAATAACCTCCGGCTTTTTTCAAATTTGGCGAGCATCTGGAATAACTAGTGAATTACAACTCTATTGTACCGCAATTGGTGCATTGGTTTTTGCCTCGTTAATGCTTTTTGCCGGTTGGTTCCATTATCACAAAGCTGCCCCAAAATTGGCTTGGTTCCAAGATGTAGAATCTATGTTGAATCATCACTTAGCGGGGTTACTAGGACTTGGCTCTCTTTCTTGGGCGGGACACCAAATTCATGTATCTTTACCCATTAATCAATTTCTCGACGCTGGAGTTGATCCTAAAGAGATACCACTTCCTCATGAATTTATCTTGAATCGGGGCCTTTTGACTCAACTTTATCCAAGTTTTGCCGAGGGAGCAACTCCTTTTTTCACCTTAAATTGGTCAAAATATGCGGATTTTCTTAGTTTTCGTGGAGGATTAGATCCAATAACAGGGGGTCTATGGTTGAGCGATACTGCACACCATCATTTAGCTATTGCCATTCTTTTCCTGATCGCTGGTCATATGTATAGAACCAACTGGGGCATCGGTCATAGCCTTCAAGACATCTTAGAAGCTCATAAAGGCCCATTTACAGGGCAAGGGCATAAGGGTCTCTATGAGATTTTCACAACTTCATGGCATGCTCAATTATCTCTTAACTTGGCTATGTTGGGCTCTTTAACCATTATTGTAGCTCATCATATGTATTCCATGCCCCCCTATCCATATCTAGCTACTGATTATGGTACACAACTCTCATTGTTCACACATCACATGTGGATTGGTGGATTTCTCATAGTTGGTGCTGCTGCACATGCAGCCATTTTTATGGTAAGAGACTACGATCCAACTACTCGAAACAATGATCTATTAGATCGTGTCCTTAGGCACCGCGATGCAATCATATCACATCTTAACTGGATATGTATATTTCTAGGTTTTCACAGTTTTGGCTTGTATATCCATAATGATACCATGAGTGCTTTAGGACGTCCTCAAGACATGTTTTCAGATACCGCTATACAATTACAACCCATCTTTGCTCAATGGGTACAAAATACCCATGCT